AGAAATCGGCCCAGGCCGCCTTACTGATGGGATGCCCTAATGCGTTACAAAACCGCGCCTTCGCCAATGATCCAATCAGATAAATAATTGGAACGGTCGTATCGACCTTCTTCATAGAATTACCTATTAGAAATGAATTTTCTAGCATTTTACTCCGTACCACCAAAGAATTGAGTCGCACACCGGAAAGATAGCCCATAAAGTTGATAGAGTACTTGCCTAAGTGGTTTAGATGAACCCTTCCTGGTTGAGACGACACGTGAAAATGCCATTGCCATAAACCGACAAGGTAATATTTCCATTTATTCATCAGAAGAGGCGTATCCTTTGAAGCCAGAATGGATTCTCCTTGATATCTAACATAATGCATGAAAGGATCCTTGAACAAGCATAAGATGTCCTGAAAATCTTTAGCAAAGACTTCGACAAGATCTTCGACTTTTCCATAGAAATACATTCGTTCAACGAGGACTCGAGAGGATGTTGATCGTAAATGAGACGATTGGTTACAGAGAAAAAAGAGGATGGATTCATATTCATATACATGAGAATTATATAGAAACAAAAACAATCTTGGATTCCTTTTTAAAAAAACAGAAATAGAGTTCTTTGTAGTAATAAGACTATTCGAATTAAAAGACTCGTGGAGAAAGAACCGTAATAAATGGAAAGAAGAGGCATCCTTTACCCAGCAGCGAAGGGGTTGAACCAAGATTTCGGGACAAATGGGGTGGGGTATTAGTACATCTAACACATAATTTAAATGTGACAATTTGTCCTCGAAAAAAGGAAATATTGAATGAATTGATTGGAAATTTTGAGATTTTTCTAATTCTTTCCCTTCTAAAAAAGCTACCAACCGTGGGGCAAATGGAATTTCCACCACGACAGCAAATCCCTCTGATATAATTTGAGAATACAACTTATTGTTGTGCCCAAAAATTGGATTTTGGTTAGAGTCATTAGCAGCAATACTCAAATTAAGCTGTTGAGACATTCGAGTAATTAACCGTTTCACACTTAGTGAACTAGATTTATTGTCATAACCCCCACTTTTCAATGAAATCATCGAGCTATTTAAACCATGATCATAAGCAAGTGCATAAATATACTCCCGAAAAAGAAGTGGGTATAGGAAGTCGTGTTGTTGAGATCTATCTAGTTCTAAATATACTTGAAATTCCTCCATTTGACATTCGATTAAAAACAAAGGTAAGGGATTTAGTGGGCGATCAAACAATACATAGTGCGATACGGTGAAAACAAAGTATTGTAGTAAAAAAAGTAGATACCTTGAAAACGGGTCGACTCATCACCGGATTCTCTATCCTCTCATTTCCAGTTAATTGAATTGGTTTATGTTTGTTATACTATAACAAAGTGGTTAGAAACCCTTTATTTTTTCACTCCAATCGCTCTTTTGATTTTGGAAAAAACAACTATCTTTATCAATATACTGCTTCTTCTACACATTCATCTACAACCCATAATAGGGATTCACGAATACTTAGGACTCATTAAATAAATCGATAATCCACTCATGGGAAACCCTTTCCCCGCGTTAGGAACTAATATCTTTTTAACGTTTAATTAGATCGGATAATCATTCAAATTAAGAACCGAAGCTCGTTACTTTTTGTTTCCCTATAATTAGAACCCTAGGGCTCTATCCATTTATTCACTCGACCTAACTTTTCATGAAATTTCTTTTGTTCCGCGCCAAGAATTCAAACTTGGTTTTGTGTCAATTGAACAAGAATAAAATATTCTCAAAATTATCCATTGATACGACATGCTGTTTTTTCCATTCATTCCTTTCAGGATCAGTCGTGGTCTTACAAACTCTCCCGAAGATTTGGACGAATCCCTTGCTTCATAGAAATGTGTAAAAGATGCTAGCCGTACTTAAAAGCCGAGTACTCTACCGTTGAGTTAGCAACCCAAAGAATTCGAATGGATAGATAGAATCGGAATAAAAATAAATAAACGAAATTCAATTTCACAATGGAATCAAAATATTAAACTAGCAAGAACTCGAATCAAAAAATTTCTAATTGATTCTGAACATAAAAAGAAAAAAACCTCTAGGACGGAGATAAATGGGTTCATTTTTACACGATCGAATTATATTTGTTCAATACACTATTGTCAATATGAGATTGAATATCAAGATTGAGAAAATACTAAAAAAAAATAAAATGACGAAAACAAAAAGAGTTAATTCTTTATTTATTAAATTGAATTAAAATTCAAATAACAAATCCAATTTTATATATTAATAAATAGAAAGAATTAGATAAATAAAAAACTTTAGGAATACTTTTTTAGATAAATACTTGAAAAAAAACCGAAAAGAAAGAGGTATGAATAGAACAAAAAGGGGGGGTAGTAAAGAAAAAATTCTACAAAACTATATAAGACTCCTCCACACCCTCTTTTTTTGTTCTATTCCTTAATAGAATTTAATTTGATTAAGACTAAGTTCTGTAAAAACCCCCGCTTTCTTTGAAATATCATGAACGGTTCCTGTAGGTTGGGCGCCCTTGACAAGGAAATATAGAATAGCGGGAACATTTAAATGGGTTTGATTATTTATCGGATCATAAAAACCCACTTTCTGAAGATCTCTTCCTTCTCTTCGGGATCGACCATCAATTGCAACGATTCGATAAACGGCTCATTGGGATAGATATAGATGAACAATACCCCCCCTAGAAACGTATAAGAAGTTTTCTCCTCGTACGGCTCGAGAAAAAAATGGTTAGAAGTGATAGTTATGTCTATGTATAGAATTAGAATGTAAAATAGATCTATAAAATAATCAAATCAATTAGAAATTTAAGCCCTTCCTTTTTTTTTGTTTCTTTTTCATTTTTCAAAAGAAACAAAAAAGCATTCCTACTCTCATAACTCAAGTTGGATAAGTTTCAAAGCCCAAACGAAAATCCTTAGGCATTTCCTTTTTTGAGTGGTCTCAAGCCTCTTTTTTGTTTGTCTCGTTTCGAATCGAATCGATTTTTTGATTTTTCATTCTGATCGAATTGTTGAGACAATTGAAAATGATATTTCCTTGTTCCAGGACCCTTTCTCTTTGCTTTGAATCATTGGGTTTAGACATTACTTCGGCGATCTTTAATGTTTTTTAGTTTTCAATTTTGAAAAAATGGCAGCAACACACCCCTTTTTGATTTCTTTCTATCAAAGAATCATACGAACAATTGATTGCTACGGGATAAACTTTTGATGGAAAGAGTTTTCCCAATTCCAACAAAATTTCCCCTTGCTTTTGGATTTCTAAATTGCTCGAATCAGATCCTTTCGATTTCTATATCAAAATCGAAATTTACTTACGAAGTTTTTTACAACTTATTAATTGGTATTAACCCTAGACCCTTGCCCCTGAGAAATAAAGAAATACTTTTACTCGAGCTCCATCCTGTCCTAGTTACATTACCACCCACCAAAAGGTGAGGATTCTAATAGAACAGAAGAAAGAATGTCGAGCCAAGAGCCCATTTATATAAAATCGAAAATGGTGGATGCAAATCCACAGCGGATCATGTCCTTCAAGTCGCACGTTGCTTTCTACCACATCGTTTCAAACGAAGTTTTACCATAACATTTCTCTAGTTTGGAACTGGTATGTAATTGATTCCATTATGGAATCATGAATAGTCATTGCTTCAGTCTATACACAGCACAGCCTTTTTTCCTTGTATATGAAGGGAATATTTAGATTGTTAGTCTTTCATCCGTAATCCTGAAATGAAAGATCAAATCCGAATTACAAAAAAAAAATGGGTGATTTCCATATCTATCAGATTAGACTGAACAATTTTCGTTGAAAGTAATTATGTATATTGTATGTTAAATATTTAATAGTAAGGTAAGGGCTCACCACAAATCTTAAAAAAAGCGAAAGAACATTATCTCTGAAATAGAAGGATAGCAATCCATGCATATAAGCCTTTCCTCAAATTTTGAGTCGTTTTTTTGTCGTGGGCTTCAGATTCAATAATCTTTACCCAAATTGAAAATACTGTAAATAGGCTGTATGAATCACCCCCGTATCAATTGTTATTCCCGAGATTTACAATTATTCATTAAATAAAGCCCAAGACAAAATACCTAAAATTTTGGGTTAGGGTCAAAGAAAATCCATTCCATGTGGAACAGGATTATTGGTTAATGAGATTTGGACCGACACGGAGATTCAAATCGGTATATTTCGTTGTTCCCTAACTCTTATCTACTCCCACCCCAAATTCTTTCTGCGGGGATGATGAATCCTAAAAAAAAAGATCCTATTTTAGGGGATGCTAGACTATTTTGTATAGATACAAAGACAAAAAGTCCCACATTGTTTCCTTCTAATTTTTTTTTTTTTATTTTAATCGAACCCAGTCTTACTTAAGAGACTTAATCCCGAATTCAATCAGTACCCGGAATACCCTCTTCTTTAGAATTCCGAAATGAAAAGAAAATAGTTGGGACTGTAAAAAGATAGGAAATGAGGAGGCTTTCGCATTTCGATTTAGAATGTATCTTTGAAAATTCAACTCGATAGGGAACGTAAGACTTTTCTAAGAAACTTACTTAAATATGAAAGGGGAAGGAAAGGGGGGGCCTACGCAAAAACGCCCATCCAAGGTTTTTAAATTCAAACTCTTGTGATCGGCGTTCCCCGCTTGCGGGGACCACAAATGCATTCAGTTCCATTTTTGTATTATTTGAATTCGATTCAATTTGTGAAAAAAGGTATGATTCCGAAAATCATTTTTGAAAAAAAAAAGACGTACATTTTATCAAAAATTATACTTAATAGAGTTGCTCAAAGGGGGGAATTCTTTTTTTTTATTCTGTCGGGCCTGGGACGGAAGGATTCGAACCTCCGAATACCGGGACCAAAACCCGTTGCCTTACCACTTGGCGACGCCCCATTTCAATTTCTATTCGGTACTACTAAACCGTAGTATTGGTTGTTCGTCAATTCCAGTCCAAGCCCTAAAATTCGATTATTGTTTTAGTTTAGGGTTGTGACACGTGTAGGTGTAAAATCAAACTGAATTTCTTGATCATTACATAGAATTAAATTAAGATATTGTATGAAAGTATGATTTCTTCAATTCTCACACGAGAATAGAAGGATTTGGGTTTTGATTGGTTCGGTTCCAAGAAGTATTTTTTTGTCTACCTTACTTTCTTTTCTTCCTTTTTATCTTATATCAATAAGATATTAATAACTCAATCAAAATACAATTATCTCCAAAAAAAAAAAAAAAAAGGTTTGTTATGCTTAATATCTTTAGTTTAATGTATATCTGTTTTAATTCTGCCCTTTATTCGAGTAGTTTTTTATTCGCCAAATTGCCCGAGGCCTACGCTTTTTTGAATCCAATTGTAGATGTTATACCAGTAATACCTGTTCTATTTTTTCTCTTAGCCTTTGTTTGGCAAGCTGCTGTAAGTTTTCGATGAGATCTTTAATATTGGGCTAGAAAAATTCATGATTTATTCGAGTTCGAGAAAAAAATTCTAACGATGGATAAGATCAGATGAGTCGTACAATATGAACGAACCCTCGCCACAATTCAAACAGTTAAATTCGTGGGGAGCCGCGATCCATTTTGATCCCCCATTTGCGATTTGTTGATTATGACCCTTTTTCGCTGAAATCATATTAGAGCCAACCACAATGTTGAATTCGAATTGTGTGAATTTCTGAAAACTCTTTTCCATTTCTAATTTATAGATTCTAGAATCGAAATTCTAAAAAGAACTTCATTTCTTGATGCCAAAATCGGATATGTAGTATAAAAATAGAGAATCTATTCTTTTTTTTCTTTTCCACAAAAAACTTATTTGGAGATTGTGTAATGCTTACTCTCAAACTCTTTGTTTACACCGTAGTGATATTCTTTGTTTCTCTCTTCATCTTCGGATTCCTGTCTAATGATCCAGGGCGTAATCCCGGACGCGAAGAATAAAAAAAAGAAGGGGTTTCTTGCTTTAGTCGTATCAATTTTCTTAGGGTTTTCTCGATTCCACACCTGTTACTATAAAAAAAAAGGAAAAGTGTTCGCTAAATTGGAATTTGAAATATACGAAGCAATCGACCGAAACGGAAAGAGAGGGATTCGAACCCTCGGTACGAATAACTCGTACACCGGATTAGCAATCCGACGCTTTAATCCACTCAGCCATCTCTCCTAATTGAAAAAAAAAAATAATAATAATAATTAGTATGTTACATTGTTACATTACACAAAAAATAATGCTTGAAAAAAGCCCGTCTTTACTTTATTTTATATCTTTACTTTCTATATGCTCTAGAATATCAATATCGAGAATATAGAAAGTAAATTGATTATACAGCTCATAGAAAATATAGCTTATAGAATATATTTTTTTTATTGTCTTTTGTATTCTATTATATAAATAGATCTAACTTTTATTAGCAATTCCATTTCTATCATTTATAGAAAATTCAAAGACAGAAAGCATTCGAAAGAGATAAAATAGAAAAAAACTAAAGAAAAGAATATCTCTTTAATTTCGTTCAACGGGGCCTTTTTTATTTCCACTTCGACGGCCTGGCCTGGTCAGTACCCAGCCGGGCCTTTTTTTGTTCTAATGAACCATACCGCCGAACCATAGAAAAAATGCGAACCATAACATAAACAAAAATGATTTATTTGGATTTGATTTGAAAACCCAAAAATGAAATACTTCTTTCAAGAAAAAGAAGGACTATTTCCATTCCTATGATGATATAGAATTAGAATCAAAGTGTCATTTCTTATTATTCTTTCGTTTCTTTTTTTTTTTTTATTTCCATTTTTTTTTTACTTTTACTGAAAAAAAAGGAAAAATGGAACTAGGGATTTTTTCACAATCCACTTGTTTTTGTCTTATGACTTAAGTTGTTTTGTCGAGCCATATCTGTCAAAATTCGTCCAACAAAAGAGTTTTTTTTAATTATGAAATTTTTAATTATTAAATTTAGTTATTTAAACGAAATAACTCCTCCTTTCCTAATTGCATTAGGACTCCTGACAAAGACGTCAACGTTCTAATTTCGAATTTTCATTTCATGATTATTTTGAATTTTTGTTCTATCTTGATTACATCCGATTCTCTTGTTCGACAAAAGGCCCTTTTTTAGACAATAATCGCATTGTAGCGGGTATAGTTTAGTGGTAAAAGTGTGATTCGTTCAATTAATCCCCTTAATAGTTAAGGGGTCATTCAGTTTAATTGATATTCCAATCAAAAACTTTATTTCTTAAAAGGATTAAAGTTGAATCCTTTCACTCTAAAATAAAAAAAAAAGATTTGGGTAAAAATATCCGTTCTCGTGATTTGTATCCAAGGGTCAATTCGAAATTGAAAATTTGGATTATGAAATTGCGAAACATAATTTTGTTTTTGAATTGGATCAATACTTCCAATTTTTTAAGTATAAGTAAAGGATCCATGGATAAAGATAGAAAAGTCTAG